TATATAGATATGTATGTATTACTTATAAATATATTTGTACCCGAATTGTATAACTTTTATTTATATAATTGATTATGGGTGTGTGTATAATTGCTTGTTTTAGCTAAAAAATTTAGTGATTTAAAAAATTTAGTTAACAAATTTAATTCACAAAACAAAACCCTAACCCATTTTAAAAATTAATATTGGTTAGTAGATATGATTCGGAATCCATTTCATCTTGTTGAATTTAGCCCATGACCTTTAACAGGGTCTATGGGTGCGTTGTTTTTAACTGTGGGGTTGGCTGGTTGATTTCATGGGTATTCATTGTCTACAATGATTTTGGGGTTGGTTCTTATTGCATTAACTATACTTCAGTGATGACGCGATGTGATTCGTGAAGGTACATTTCAGGGGTTCCATACTGGAAAAGTTGCCAAAGGATTGCGTTGAGGAATAATTCTATTTATTGTGTCTGAAGTTTGTTTCTTTTTTGCTTTTTTTTGAGCTTATTTTCATAGAAGTTTAGCTCCTTCACCTGAGTTAGGTTCTTGTTGGCCTCCAGCAGGGATTAGTCCTCTTAATCCTTTTGAAGTTCCTTTATTAAACACGGCGGTTTTATTGGCTTCAGGTGTAACTGTTACGTGGGCTCATCACGCTCTTATGGAAGGTGATCGGATAAATGGGATCCAGGGGTTAATTGCTACTGTTGTTTTAGGGGTGTATTTTACTGTTTTGCAGGCTTGAGAGTATTATGAGGCTCCTTTTACTATCGCTGATGGAGCTTATGGTTCAACTTTTTTTGTAGCTACGGGATTTCATGGATTACATGTGTTGATTGGTAGTACATTTTTGTTGGTGTGTTTGGTTCGTGTTTGAATACAACATTTTTCTCCTAGTCATCACTTTGGTTTTGAAGCTGCAGCTTGATATTGACATTTTGTTGATGTTGTTTGACTTTTTCTTTACCTATCTATTTATTGATGAGGTTGTTAAGAGTGTAAATGATTATTAATTCCCTGAGTGGCTGAGGTTAAATAAGCATTAGACTTTTAATCTAAGGACGGTATAAATACCCTCTGGGTGTAGGTAGGCGGCATACTTTAAATTAAAAGGATTGATTTGCATTCAATTAATAAGAGTATTTTTCTTTGGCGCCATAGTTCTTCGAGATTGGTAGAAAGCGAGAAATTTGCAGACGGTTTCGGCCCGTTTCTTGATAGTGAAAGTCTGTCTCTACTAGTTTTGTATGAATAGAAGCTGAAGTGTCAAAGCGTCTAGCTGTTAATTAGAAGGTTGTAGAATTAAAATCCTACCTATTCAGGGGTACTATGCCGGATCAACGGGCTGCATTGATGTTGCAGATCAGGAGATGTTAAATTTCTCTGGTGCCTATGACTAGTGTTTTGTTGTGTAGTTTTGTATCAGTAGTTGTGTCATTTGTTGTTATGACTTTAGCTTGATTGCTGGGAAAGCGGGTTGTATTGGACCGGGAGAAAAGATCTCCTTTTGAGTGTGGTTTTGATCCTATAGGGTCTGCGCGATTACCTTTTTCTTTGCGATTTTTTCTTTTGGCAGTAATTTTTTTGATTTTTGATGTGGAAATTGTGCTATTGTTTCCGATTTTTATCGGTTGTTTTGAGGGTGTTAGTATGAGTGTTTTTTGAGGTGGTTTTATCTTTTTAATTATTTTAGTTGTTGGTTTGTTTCATGAGTGGAATGAAGGGTCATTGGATTGGGCAGGCTAAATAACATCAAATTTGGTTAGGAACAAAGTGGGGCTGCTAACTTTACTTTGGGTAGTTCGATTCTATCCCGAATTTTATGTTACATTTTTTACCTTATGGGTTTGGATTTTTATGATTAGTTGGTTTTGGGACCATTTTTTCTGTGTCTGCTAGACATTGGCTTGGTGCTTGAGCTGGTTTGGAGATTAACTTAATTGGGTTTGTACCTATTTTGTTATATCGAGGGATATCCGTGGAGAGAGAATCAACCATGAAATATTTGATTGTACAGGCTTTGGGATCTAGTTTGTTATTATTTGGTAGCTTAAGAGTTTTTGGCGAGTCTCAAGGCTGAGGTTTTGGGGAAGTTAGTGGTTTAAACTTGAGATTAAGTTGTTTAGTAATTTTTTTTGGGTTGATAATAAAGCTTGGTGTGTTTCCTTTTCATTTTTGGTTGCCTAGGGTTATGTCAGGTTTATCTTGATTTGGTTGTATAGTACTGGCAACTTGACAAAAGTTAGCTCCCATTTTTTTGATGGGGTGTTTACTAGAGGGGGATGAAAAGTCTAGTTTGGTTATTATAGCTGTGGCGTTGAGATGCTTATCCGCCCTTGCTGGAGGCGTAGGAGGTTTAAATCAAACTCAGTTTCGTGCTTTGTTGGCTTATTCTTCAATTGTGCATCTTGGGTGATTAACATATTGTTTAACTTGTCACCAGGGGGCTTTAAAATTGTATTTGTCTGTATATATTGCTACTTCAGTTATGATTTTTGGAATTTTGTTAACGGTAGAAATAAATACTTTTGCGAGTGTTAAGAAACTTAGTTCAGAAAAGTTAATAACTTCTGTGGTGATGAGGGTAATTTTGTTGTCGCTTGCTGGTATGCCTCCTTTACTTGGATTTTCTTCTAAATGAGTGGCTATCAACTGTGGGGTTTATTTGGGTTCTAGATTATTAAGAATTGGTATTTTAGTTGTTGGTTCCCTTATAAGCCTTTTTTATTATTTAAGATTGTGTTATTTGTTTATTTTTTCTTTATATGATTTAAGTGGGGAAAGATCTGGTAAAGAAGGTTTTGCAGGGATAATGCGAGATTGGTTTAAGAGTTATAGATGGGTATTTTTGTTTATTATAATTGTTACTTTTTTGGGAGGATTGCCTATTGTTTGAAGTAGTAATTTTTGACTTGGGTTTTTTTATGCGTTGATTTTATTCTACGAATCATAAAGATATTGGTACTTTATATATTATGTTTGGTGTGTGATCTGGTTTAGTAGGGACTGCTTTGAGTCTTTTGATTCGAGCTGAGCTTGGACAGCCGGGAGCTTTGTTGGGCGATGATCAGTTATATAATGTGATTGTTACCGCTCATGCATTTGTAATAATTTTCTTTTTGGTTATGCCTATGATAATTGGGGGATTTGGTAACTGATTGGTTCCTTTGATGTTAGGAGCTCCTGATATGGCATTTCCTCGGTTGAATAATATGAGTTTTTGATTGCTTCCTCCTTCATTAACTTTGTTGCTTGCTTCTTCTGCTGTTGAAAGTGGTGTTGGGACAGGTTGGACAGTTTATCCTCCTTTATCTGGGAATTTAGCTCATGCAGGAGGTTCTGTAGATTTAGCTATTTTTTCGTTGCATTTGGCTGGTGTTTCTTCTATTTTGGGTGCTGTAAATTTTATTACTACAATTATTAATATGCGATGACAGGGGATGCAGTTTGAGCGTTTACCTCTTTTTGTTTGATCTGTAAAGATTACTGCTATTCTTTTGTTGTTGTCTTTACCTGTTCTCGCGGGTGCGATTACTATGTTGTTAACTGATCGAAACTTTAATACGTCATTTTTTGATCCTGCTGGAGGTGGAGATCCTATTTTGTACCAACATTTGTTTTGATTTTTTGGGCATCCGGAAGTTTATATTTTGATTTTGCCTGGGTTTGGAATGATTTCTCATATTGTAAGCCATTATGCTTGTAAGAAAGAAACATTTGGTACATTGGGAATGATTTATGCTATACTATCAATTGGTATTTTAGGATTTATTGTATGAGCTCATCATATGTTCACAGTGGGAATGGATGTAGATACACGAGCTTATTTTACAGCTGCAACGATGATTATTGCGGTGCCTACAGGTATTAAGGTATTTAGTTGATTGGCTACAATTCATGGAGCTCGTGTAAAATATGAAACTCCTATGCTTTGAGCATTAGGGTTTATTTTCTTATTTACAGTGGGGGGATTAACTGGAATTGTACTATCTAATTCATCTTTAGACATTGTTCTTCATGATACTTATTACGTAGTAGCTCATTTTCACTATGTGCTGTCAATAGGGGCCGTTTTTGCTTTGTTTGGTGCCTTTAATTATTGATTCCCTTTAATCACGGGGCTGACTTTACACGAGCGATGAACTAAAGCTCACTTCTTTATTATGTTTATTGGGGTAAATGTGACATTTTTTCCACAGCATTTCTTAGGTTTGGCTGGTATGCCTCGGCGATATTCGGATTATCCTGATTGTTATATGAAATGGAATGTTGTTTCTTCAATAGGGTCTATAATTTCATTTGTTGCTGTTCTTTATTTTATGATGATTGTTTGGGAAGCTTTTGTGTCTCAGCGTGGAGTTCTTTGAAGCACACATTTGAGTACTGCTTTAGAGTGGGATAATGTTTTACCCGTTGATTTCCATAATTCAGCTGAAACAGGAGCTCTTGTTTTAAGTAGTGCTTCTCGATAATAGATATGGCCTCATGAGGACAGTTAGGATTTCAGGAAGCTGCGTCTCCTTTAATGGAGCAGTTAATTTTTTTTCATGATCATGCAATAGTCGTGCTAGTTTTAATTATTAGTATGGTAGGGTATGGTGCTATATCATTAATAACTAATACTTATAAGTCCCGTTTTACTCTAGAGGGGCAGCAAATTGAGACAATTTGAACTATTGCTCCGGCACTTGTTTTGGTTGTTTTGGCTCTACCTTCACTTCGTTTATTGTATCTTCTTGATGAAGTTAATGCGTGTAACTTAACTATCAAGAGTGTTGGGCATCAATGGTATTGAAGTTACGAGTATTCAGATTTTTTGAATATTGAGTTTGATTCCTATATGGTTCCTACTAGAGATTTGAGTGATGGTGATTTCCGTTTATTAGAGGTTGATAATCGAGCTGTTGTGCCTATTGGAAGAGATGTTCGGGTGCTTGTTACTTCTGCGGATGTAATTCATTCTTGAACAGTGCCTTCTTTAGGAGTAAAAGCGGATGCAGTACCGGGCCGATTAAATCAGTTGAGATTTTACGTTAAGTATCCTGGAGTATTTTATGGGCAATGTTCAGAGATTTGTGGAGCTAATCATTCATTTATACCTATTGTAGTTGAAGCAGTGGATGTGGAGGATTTCATAAATTGGGTTAACTCATTGGTTGCGGCTTAATAATAAAAGATAGAAGAGTTAGTTAAATAAATAATACGAGGTTGTCAATCTTGAGTTACTAGTGTTTTAGTACTTTTCTATGCCTCAGTTAGCTCCTCTTAATTGAATTTTGTTATTTTTTTTGTTTTGGGCATGTCTTTTTGTCGTGATGAGAATTAATTGATGGTTTTCTTTGACACAATATTCAGGATTGAGTGATGAAGAACTAAAGGAAGGTTCTAAAAGAAATAGTTGGACTTGATAATTAAATAAGAATGTTAGTAGACATCTTTTCCTCATTTGATGACCATAACTCAGTTTTTTTGTCTGCTTATGTGTTTGTTTGAACAATTTCATTGGTTTTGTTGTTGTCTTTTAATAGGGGTTACTGATTAAGAAATTCCCGATTCTCTCAGACTATTTTAACTCCTAAATCAATTATTTTTTCTCAGATTTCTCGTTCTTTAGGGAAAAGCTTGGGAGGTTTTACAAGTTTATTGTCTGGATTGTTTATTTTTTTAATTGTTTTTAATTTGGCTGGGTTGATTCCTTATGTATTTAGTGCTACAAGTCATTTAGCGGTAACACTGGGTCTTGGCTTTCCTTTATGATTGTCTTTGATTGTTTCGGGGGTGGCTCATAATCCTACTTCTGTTGCTGCTTCTTTATTGCCTGCGGGGGCTCCTGCAGCATTAAATCCTTTTTTGGTAATTGTGGAGACAGTAAGTATTTGTGTTCGTCCTATTACTTTATCTGTCCGGTTGGCTGCTAATATAAGTGCTGGTCATATTGTTTTAGGGTTAATTGGCGTTTATTTGAGAGCAAGTGTTTTTGTATTTCCTGTAACGGCTATGGGAGTATTAATTGGAGTTCAAGTTCTGTATTTTATATTTGAAATTGGTGTAGGGCTTATTCAGGCATATATTTTTTCTTTATTGGTTACACTATATTCGGATGAACATCCTAAGGCGTAGTTTATATAAATATTATTTTTAAAAATTACTACACCCCAAGGCATAAATATTGCCACCCTAACGTCTTCAGCGTTATGCTCTAGGAGATAAGCTATCGGAGTAGTATATTAAGAAAATAGCTCTTGCAGCGGTAAATAGTATAATTGAAATTATAGTGTTAATATGTTTGGCTTGAAGAATTTGTGTTATTATTGATGTTTTGGTTGCTAGGTTTAGAGTTCCTTTTCCTCCTAAAATTTCTAGTCATCCTTGATCAATTGATTTAGTTATAGTTTTTGCTCATATTAGAGGTTTGATTATGTTTGGTTGAGTAGTGATCATGCTCAGAAATCATATTGTTGAAAAAAATGAGTTTATTAAGGATCCATTTGGGTTAGTGGTAATTTTAAGTTTTCAGATGTTGAGAGCAATCCATCCTCCTGCTAGGGTTACTATAATTGTAAGAAGTTTGTGCGTAAGAGGAAGGTAAATGGGTTCGTTAAAGTAAAAAAATATGGTTTGTAAGATTAGTCCTCCCGTAATTGCTGCTATTGTTAAAATAATGATTGGGGTAGTTACTACTCAATCTTCATCTGAATTTTGTGTAAGTGGCAAGTTAGAGGATTCTTGCCATAGTGTTACTAGGGATAATCGAATTGAGTATGCTGCTGTTATTCCTGTTGCTAGGAAGATCAGAACTAGGGCAATGGAATTTGTTGGGTTATATAAACAAGTTTCTAGGATTAAGTCTTTTGAGTAGAATCCTCTTAAAAAGGGTGCTCCGCATAAAGCTAGATTTGCAATATTCAGGCAAGTGATAGTTAAAGGTATTTGAGGAGCTAAAGCTCCAAAGGACCGAATGTCTTGGACATTTCTATTATTGTGGATAATTGCTCCGGCGCATAGGAAAAGTAGTGCTTTAAAAAGAGCGTGAGTATACAAATGAAATAAGGTAAGGTTTCAGGCGCCTAGTCCCAGGCTGAGTATTATTACTCCAAGTTGACTAAGCGTTGATAAGGCAATGATCTTTTTTAAGTCATGTTCATGGTTTGCTCCAATCCCTGCTATAAGGAGTGTAATTGTGCCAATAAATAAAGCTAGGAAATTGAATAAAGGTCAAGTGGCGAGAAGATAATAAAATCGGATTAAGATAAAAATTCCTGCGGTAACTAGTGTTGAGGAATGGACTAGGGCTGAAACTGGTGTAGGGGCGGCTATAGCCGCAGGAAGTCATGCAGAGAACGGGATTTGAGCACTTTTTGTTATGGCACCAACTATAATACATAAACACAATCAGGGAAACATAGAGTTTTCTCAGATGAGTATGATATTTCAGTTGGCTTCGTTGGCGCAGATGGCAATGGAGATAAGGAGCAAAACGTCGCCAATTCGGTTTGCTAATGCAGTCACTATTCCTGCAGCAAGGGATTTTATGTTTTGATAGTAGATTACTAAAGCGAATGAGACAATTCCTAAACCGTCTCATCCAAGGAGAAGAGAAATGATTCTAGGAACGAATACTAAAATATTTATTGATAGCACGAAGAGTATTACAAGTCATACGAATCGAGTTAAAAAAGGATCGGCTGATATATAACTGGAAGTAAAAAATATTACACAAGCTGAGATTAGACAGACCACGCAGCTAAAGCTTACACTAATGGGATCTAGGATTAAAGGGAATGTGATAGAATATGATCTGTTGGATAAGATTTCTCATTCTAATAAGATGACTTTATTTCTTAGTGTTAGGTAAATTAGTAGTGGAAATATTAAGATGAAGTAAGTGAAAAGAGTGACAGAACAGATTGATGAAAATTTCATTGGCTTGAACATTGCCTAGTTAAATGATTATTTAATTTTTAGATCCACACTCTAATGTTTTGTTTTAAACTAACTAAGCAGACGAGTCAATTACAAACTAGTTCTGGTTTAAGAATTAAAATATTAACTGGGATTGCATGTGCGATTAGTAGAAGGTTTTGTGATGGTTTAATTGAGCTGTAACTGTAAAGGAATGAAGGAGACCCTCCATGTTGGGTGGAAGTATAGAGAAATAAGTTGTAAACGGCCCCAAGAAAAGTTATGATTATTATTGTTGTTAAAACTCAAGGTGATTTGAAAAATACAACAGGAAATAAAAGGATTTCTCTTAAAAGGTTAATTGATGGGGGAGCAGCTATGTTAATTACACAGAAAATGAATCACCATATTGAAATAGATGGAATAATTATTAGTATTCCCTTACAGATGTATAGTCTTCGAGAGTGGACTTTTTCATAAGAGTAGTTTGCTAAAGAAAATAATGCAGATGAACATAGTCCGTGAGCTACCATTATTGAGAGGCCTGCTTGGAACCCAAATGATGAGGCAGAAAATACTCCTGCAAGTATAATTCTTATGTGGCCTACTGAAGAATATGCAATTAGAGATTTAAGATCAGTTTGACGGAAACAAATGAATCTGGTGATTACTCCTCCTCATAGGCCTAACGAGAATAAGAATCTGTTGATAAAAGAAGTATTAATTTGGACTAATTGAAATATGCGTAGGAGGCCATATCCACCTAGTTTCAATAGAATTCCAGCAAGGATCATAGAGCCTGCGACGGGGGCTTCTACATGGGCTTTAGGAAGTCATAAGTGAACTGTGAATATAGGTAGTTTAACCAAAAAAGCAGCTAGTGTTACTACAATTAGAATTTCTTTGAGCCAAGGTGTGTAGGTAAATGAAGTATTTGCTATTAGGATTAGTGAGTTTGATCCTCAAGATGAGGATCAAAATAGAATTAGAATAAGAAGTGGGAGAGAGGCAGTAACTGTATATAATATTATATAAATTCCTGCTTGGAGTCGCTCGGGTTGGTAGCCTCAGCCTAAAATCAAAATTAGTGTTGGGATCAAAGATGCTTCAAACGAAAAGTAGAATCAAATTAGGTTTGAAGACATAAAGACAATTAGTAGAATTAGGTTTAGTAAAGAAATTAGAAAACTAAAGTAGTTTACTTTATTATTTGTACTTAGTACTCTTGTTTGTCTAGCAATTAATATTAAAATTGAAATTCATCAAGTTAAGGTGATAAGAGGCATGCTGAGTCCATCAATTCATATACTTTGGGATATTTGGGTGTGGCTTAGTGTAGGAGAATATAGTATAAAGATCGAAAAGAAGCAACCTATTGAAAGGAATCATAATCGTAGATATCAGAAGTTAATGCGATTTGATGAAGGTAAAATAGCCAATATATTCATGAAAATTATATTTAACATTTGTATGTGTTGAAACTTCTTACGTAGTCATTTCCGTGGGTTCGAATTAAGGATACTAGTACTGCTAAGCTAAGACTGGCTTCGCAGGCACCAAGAGTGATTAATCCTAATCTAATGTAGCTTTCTGCTCTAGTAATTCTTAACTTAGCTAATAGTAAAAGAAATAAAGATAAAGTGATAGCTTCTAAAGCTAATAATAGTCTTAAAAGGTGTTTATATTGAAAACAAACAGTTAGGATTGCTATTAATACTCCGAGGATTGCACATATTGTTAGAGTTGTTGTCATATCTGCAATGAAAGTTTAAGTTTAAATATCGGTCTTGTAAGTCGAAGAGTGAAATAGGATTTTCTCATTGCTTTAAAGTTAACTAGTGAGTCGAACACTATGAAGTTGGTTTCAAATCAACTTTGCGCCGTGCTTTAACTTTTTACTAATCTAAAATTTTATCTCAGGCTAACTGAGCTAGGGGATTAAGAATATAGTATGAAAAATATAAAACAGTAAAAATTCGTCCAATAAATTCGTAAGGTGCTTCAACAGGTCGGGCACCGATCCACGTAAGAACTAAGAAAATACCAATTAAAGTTCAAAATAAAATTTGGTTTACTGGGTAGAAAGCAGTTGATCGAAATTTTCCTAAATGGGTGAATGGTAAAATAAATAGGATAGCAATTGAAAGAACCAAAGCTACTACTCCACCTAGTTTTCTAGGAATTGAACGTAAAATTGCATAAGCGAATAAGAAATATCATTCTGGTTGAATATGAACAGGAGTTACCAAAGGGTTCGCTGGAATAAAGTTTTCAGGGTCTCCTAAAAGTTGGGGGCTAAATAATACTAATAATGTTAGTAGAAAAAGTAAAATAACAAAGCCTACTAGGTCTTTAAATGTATAGTAGGAGTGAAATGGGATTTTGTCTGAGTCTCTGTTAATTCCTAAAGGGTTATTAGAACCAGTTTCATGTAGAAATAGTAAATGGATTACTGTAAAAGCTGCGATGGCAAAGGGAAGAATAAAGTGGAGTGTAAAAAATCGAGTTAATGTTGCGTTATCAACGGCGAATCCTCCTCAAACTCACTGAACAAGGTCTGGCCCCAGGTAGGGGATGGCAGATAAAAGATTTGTAATTACTGTGGCTCCTCAAAAGGATATTTGTCCTCAAGGGAGGACATAACCTAAGAATGCGGTTCCTATAGTTAAGAATATTAAAATAACTCCAATATTTCAGGTGTGAATATTTATATATGATCCGTAATAAATTCCACGACCCGCGTGGAGGTAGAGACAAATGAAAAATCACGAAGCACCATTAGCATGGAGGGCTCGCAGTAATCATCCATAGTTTACATCACGTGTAATATGGGCTACTGATGCGAATGCTAGGTCAATATGAGCTGTATAGTGTATAGCTAGGAATAGTCCGGTAACAATTTGAACTCCTAAACATAAACCTAATAAAGAGCCAAAGTTTCATCAAATAGAGAGATTTATAGGGGCTGGTAAGTCAATTAATGAATTATTTAATATTTTAAGTACTGGATGATGTTTTCGAATTGGGCTATGCATAAGAGATTATGTTAATTCATTATAAGGTCGGAGAGGTCCTTGTTGATAGTAGCATACTTTTACTACTGCTAAAAGGTTTATTAGTAGAATTAATCCTAATCCAATTAGCATACTAATATTGGATGAGGATACTATTAAAATTCCTGTTTTTATATTTTCGGAAAATTGGTCTAATGAAGAAATATCGGATAAAAATGATAAATCTTTGGGAGTTAAAGTAATTAGTAAGACCAGTGTAAAAATTGAGACCCTTATAACACCTCTTAAAGATTTTAGGCTCGAAAATAGAGTGTTAGGTGCGAGGGCGGCCACATATACAAATATTACTAGTAATCCTCCCACATAGATAAGGAATAGAACATATGAAAATCAAGAAGAGTATATTAAACCTAACAGAATACATCAGAATAGGCTAATTATTATAATACAAAGGCCTAAACTGAGAGGTTGTATTATTATAGGTATCGAAAAAATTAAAGCTAGTAAGAGAGAGGAGATGATGCAGACAGTCATTTCAAGAAACCAGGTCAATCTGGGTCATTAGCTTCCAATGCTAGTATTTTTCTTAAACTACTTCTTGTTTATAGTAAGAGAATTATTCCTATTACAAGACACAGTGCGCTCAGAGCTACAGGTAAAAATCCTTTTCATGTAAGACTTATAAGCAAGTCATATCGGAATCGAGGTAATGTGGCTCGGGCTCAAACAAAGAAAAATGCAAAAAAAAGTGTTTTGATGATTATGATGATGTCGTCGGTGATAATAAATTTGCTTCCTCCAAAAAATAAAATTGCGGTTAGGAGTCTTATAAATAAAATGTTTGCGTATTCAGCTATAAAGATTAGAGCAAAACCGCCTCTCCCATATTCAATATTGAATCCTGAGACAAGTTCTGATTCTCCTTCTGCGAAGTCAAAAGGTGCTCGATTAGTTTCAGCTAAACAAGATACAAGTCAAACCAATGCAATTGGGGATAGCAAGAATACGAATCAGATCAGTTCATTAAATGATTTGATTTCTAAGAGATTAAAACTTTCTCTTGTAAAAAGGGAAAATAGCAAGATTAATGCTAAACTTACCTCGTATGAAATAGTTTGAGCAATGGCGCGTAAAGCTCCTAGAAGAGCATATTTTGAGTTGGATGATCATCCGGCTAGTAGAGTACCATATACATTCAGTCTGGAAACGCATAAGAAAAAAAGGATTCCTCATTTGATGAATCCCCTTGAGTTTTCTAGGGGGTTAAGTTGTCATAGGATTAGAGCCAAAATTAAAGATAGGATTGGTGCGATAAAATATGGTGATTGATTTGCTAGGGAGGGTTTGGTTAGTTCTTTTGTGAGAAGCTTAGCAGCGTCTGCTAATGGTTGAGGAAGTCCTATAATTCCAACCTTATTTGGTCCTTTACGAATTTGGAAGTACCCTAAGCCTTTACGTTCTAATAAGGTAAAAAAAGCCACTGCTAGAAGAATACATACATAAGTGAAGATGGTGCTTACTGAATATGTTAGCATTATTAAGGGAAGAAGAGTAATTCTTCATATTTAGGGCTTAAACCTAATGCACTTTTTCTGCCACCTTAATTATGAAGTAAAAACTACTAAGTTTTTGTCTGTTGATTCTAAGTCAACTGCATTACTCTCTGCCAACTTCATAGAATTAAGTTAGATTATTTTCACTTTATAATAAAGTATTTATTTTAAGCGGTCCTTTCGTACTAGCCTAGATTTATATTTATTAAAAGATAGAAACTGACCTGGCTTACGCCGGTCTGAACTCAGATCATGTAGGGAATTATTGGTCGAACAGACCAAGCAAGAAAGCGGCTACACCTTCTAGTTACCCTAGTCCAACATCGAGGTCACAATCTCTTCTTTCGATATGGGCTCTCAAGAAGAATTATGCTGTTATCCCTGTGGTAACTCGTTTTGTTGATCAACATTGTTGGATCGATTTAATTTATAAACATTTTTAAGTAGATTCAGGAAGCTAATGACTGTTCCTTAATCGCCCCAATTAAAATCTTTAGTGAGCAAAATAAATTTATTAATATAGAAAGGATGTTCATTAAGATTAAAGCTCAACAGGGTCTTCTCGTCTTTTTGATAGATAAAGGCCTTTGCACCTTTAAGTTAGTTTTTATTAAGTATATATGAGACAGTTTTACTCTCGTCGGACCATTCATACTAGCCTCCAATTAAAAGGCAAATGATTATGCTACCTTTGCACGGTCAGGGTACCGCGGCCGTTAAAGTGATCACTGGGCAGGCCTGACTCTTAATATTTTCTAAGAGACATGTTTTTGATAAACAGGCGGAGTAGTAAGTTTGCCGAGTTCCTTATATATACTTGATTAATTAAGTTTATATAAACTTTTATTTTGTAGAAAAAGATTATTAATGGTAAAAATACTCGTGAAAACATCAGTTGTATAGTTAAGTAGTATGGTTATTCTATATAACTCAGTAATAATCAAGGGCAGTGAAAATTTATTTTCTAAAGTATTGTTTTATATTTTATAACAAAATTAATGGTGGAAAATTTTATTCCTACTATTAAAAAATTAGTATTCTTAGGCCGTTGATATAACAAAAGCTTATCCTTTTGTTAATGATTCTTTTCTTGGAAAAGAAGATACTTTTATATCTTTTCTGAGTAACCAGCTATCTTTTAGTGCGGTAAGTATTTAGCATCTATTATGTAGTTGACAATAATTTTGCAACATTAGGTCTATTCTACAGAGTAGCTCACTTAAAGTTCGGGTGATTTAGTTCTTAAAGTGATTCTTGTTTTCCCATGATGCAAAAGGTACGAGATTTGATCTCTACTATTATTTTTGTTAGTTGTTCCCTCTCGGTACTTGCTAGAATATTATTGTGTTCATTCAACATTACTGAATTAAGAAATGGTTTAATTGTTGTAAGGTAAAAAATAAATGAAGTTAAAGCGGTCTAAATTGAAGTAGGTTAATATTTAACCATCAACTCAGTGTAAGCGAGTTATATTATTTTATACTATACTTCATTCAGCTAAGGGCAACTTCCATTACTCTTACTATGTTACGACTTATCTCACTTTTCAGCGAGAGCGACGGGCGATGTGTGCACACCTCAGAGCCTTATTCATTCTTTCGTTCTTATTAGAATTACTTTTAAGTCCTCCTTTATTAAAGTGTTTCAACTAAAAATCCGTGTTTCAAATTAAAAATTGTAACCCATTTCTCTCTTTCTTATTGGCTGCACCTTGATCTGACGTTTATAAACAGTTTATTATAGAGAACTACTGTCTTCTTAAAAGTTGTCTGACGACGACGGTATACAAACTAAGTAAAAGAAAGTAAGGTCCTGCGCGGATTATCGATTATGGAACAGGTTCCCCTAATAGGGTTTGAGGTACCGCCAAGCTCTTTGGGTTTCAGAGGTAACTCTGTAATTCCCTGGTGGTTAGGTGGTGGAAAAATTTATACTACTAATAGCAGGGTATCTAATCCTGGTTTTGGTTAGTAATTTCACAGCTTCTAGGAAGGTTAAGCTAGTTAAGAAATGAACCATGTATGAATTCTACCTCTGCATGGAACGATTTAGCTTATAATTGTTCTATAACTGTCCTTTTTACCGAGTCTTTTATAAATTTCCTTGTCTGTATAACCGCAGCTGCTGGCACAGACTTGGCCAAGGATAATATCTATTACTAAATCTAAATTTCTTTTATTTTTAATCTTCAATACTGGGTTAGCAAAGGTTAGTGTTGTCGTGTGTTAAAATAATAATCCTTAAGGTGGTTTGTAAATAAATTTTAAATGTATTATAAACCACTTAGGCTTTGCCTGGTTAGTAATAAACCATGTATTTTATAAAGATTTATCTATAAGGTAAGCTAGAGCCAAACTTAAATGATAAAGGGGCCTTCACCCATTTTCGGGGTATGAACCCGATAGCTTATATCTTAGCTTACTTTACCTTTATTACGAGAGAAGCTAATTGCTCCGTAAAAAGAGCTACAATCTTTCGCCTAGTTCTCGGCCATCTCGCATAAGCTTTAGAGACATTTTCTCACCTTTGAACTTGCAATTCAATATTGTTAGATCAACTATAAAGCCCAGAATCTAAACAATAAAGTTTAATTTAAGCTTTGAAGGCTGAGGGTTTAATCTTAACCTAAGATTCTCTGTAAGGAAAAGAGATGGTCTTTTTCCTAAGAAATCAAAATTCTTCGTGCCAAACACACCCCCTCACATTACCTTTTTTAGAATCATCTAATCTTACTGCTTGGAAGGCAGTTGTACAAAATATACTAAAAAGGTGAAAAAGTGATAATTTTTGATGAAGCCAGTTCACCCCTTTAGAACGAAAATCTAATGTGCAATTACACCTCAAAAACACAACTTTTTAAAGTAAGATTCTAGCCTTTTGGAGAAGCTAAGGGGTGAAATTGGGGTAAAAAAAGGGGGGGGGTGTGTCTTTTTCTTTTTCCTTTAAAATTTGTTAAATAAAAAACTCACGGTTTTGTGTACCAGCTGAAAAATAGGAGGAATTAAGAAAATTTTTTTCCAAAATTAGGCAAAAAAATGCTGACACTTGGTGATTTAGGTCAAAAAAATTGCTAAATAGGTAGTGGTATGAAGTAWTTAAAGATATACGAATATATATATATATATATATATMTMTMTATATATATATATAYAYAYATAYAYAYAYATATATATATAT